CATAGCTTCGCGTGCTTTTCGATCGATGATGGGACCGAAGACCAAAGGCCGCGGGTCTATATTCTTTTTTTCTTTGCCGCCGCAGTCGGCCTCGGTCTTCGTGAACTCACCAAATGCTTCCGCGTTCTTCTACGCCACTAACCTTTGAGCGGCCTTTTTCGTTTTATTCCTAGCCTTTTGGACCTAGAGTCAACGAGGGCGCGAAGCGCCGCGTTTGATTCGATATGCTTACTAGCATATCGAATCCAGGGCTTATAGTTTAATGGGTTCAAACGCACCGCTCATAACGGTGATATTGTAGGTTCGAGTCCTACTAAGCCTAGATTCTAGAAAACCAGAAAAAAAAAATTGGACTGAAATGGATGCGCGCGCCTGCGGCGCCCTCGAATACCCAAAATAGTTAATAGATTTTTTTGCTCCGCAGGTCATTGTTGTCTTTTTCCCATTTCTCATCATTAAATTACATAATGATAAAAAAAAATATATATATATTTTTTTGGGTGTATAGCTTAATTGGTAGAGCATTAGGCTTTTAACTTAATGGTCGCAGGTTCAAGTCCTGCTATACCCAAATGTTTTTCTAGAAGTTCCCCTGGCAGTTCATATGCACATCAAAATAGACATTGCACGTTGGCTCGTCTAGTACGAGTCATTACGTGAAACTCAAATCTATATCTATTTTTTTATGTCTCTAGAAAAAGAACCGCGCCTTCGGCTTATAATCTAAGCTCAGATAGTGAAAAACGCAGAGAGAGAAATTACAAGAAGATTTGTTGGCTTAGATTGGGCGAAGGCGCGAAGCGCAGCTTGTCCTTTTAGGATGCGGCTTTGAAAAGAGAGAAGTGTTGTAGGTGTTACCAACGACTATTCCTATTTCATTTCTCTTCATGTGAACAATCTGCGCTTCGCGCCTGACCATAGTCAAAAGTAGGGGCCGGAGTCGTTTGATAGTAACTCCGAATAACAGTATAGATATAAATATCTTCCTATTTAGCTCCCGCAAATTCATGTCCTATCTAGGATCTTTCCATCAAGAGCGGATTCCCGTTCTTTTCGAGTTCCGCCAGTAATCTACGTCACCGTCAGCATTAATTATCTATCTGTCTCTTTCATCAATTATCTAAATTATGCCAACCTATCTTATAAAACCCGGCCCGGCAATATAGTCAATACTGGCGACACGATTAAGAAGCAGTGCTCTTCATTTCTAGTATTTTTTCTTTATACTATTTTTTCTTTCATTGGCCATTTATTAAAAATTTTCTGTAGTTTTTGCTCGGCCCTGGTTTTTTTGTTGAAGCGAGTAGTAATTTCTGCTGTTTGTTGGACAGCTTATTGGTTCTACGCTCTTTCATGCACCGTATGCGGAGTGCTCCTTGAATAAGAACGAATACGTCAGAAGCATTGGCAACCTATACATTATTGCCATAACTGTTCGCTTTGCTCCTCGTTATTTAATCGTCTTCTTTTTCCTCAGCATAACGAATTGAGTTGCCCTATTCGTTTTGTCATGGAAGTACATGGATTCCATAAAATGAGGAAAACGTTTTGGCGGCCACGCCTTCGGCCCTTGTTGAATATCTGGCATTGATGTGGGGCTCCGCCCCCCCAATGGAGAGGGCAGAGCGGGTAAGTGCTTAAGTGGCACCATCTGCTAAGACGTCTAAATGCTTTCCTTGATAACCGGAAGTTCTGAAAAAGTGTGAAATGCCGGAGGGCTTTTGACCATCCATTCAAGTGTCGTTGAATTCTGTTCAACAGCCCAAGGACTTGAAGCACACTTGTTTTCACTGGTTGGGGTGGAAAAAACCACTACAAAGAAACACAAAATTCCTACTACAGAAACGTACGAGCCAAAACTACTAAAGGCATTCCATCCAGCGTAAGCATCTGGATAATCTGGAATGCGACGTGGCATACCTGCAAGACCTAAAAAATGCATAGGAAAGAAAGTCAAGTTCACGCCGAAGAAAGTGATCCAAAAATGAATTTGACCTAAAGTCTCTGGATATTGAAGACCAGTTATTTTCCCTATCCAATAGTAGGATCCTGCAGATAAAGCAGAAACAGCTCCCATAGAAAGAACATAATGGAAATGTGCAACCACATAATAAGTATCATGTAGAGCGATGTCCAGCCCAGAATTGGCCAATACTATTCCAGTAAGAGTAGAGTAGGTGCCCTTACTCGGGTGGGGCCAATTTTGGATTTCCTTTGCGCCTCTAGTGCACCTCTCTCGTAACCGTACATGATAGTTTCCCCATCATACGGCTTGCACGCGCGTCTAATTCTTTTACGACTTGGCACGGGTTTTATAGCCTGTACCGACGTGTCGAACGAGGCTGCGATTGCCTCTCCGGTTTCTTTCTTCTCCTTCTGAGTTCCTTTCATCGGGGAGAGAGAGTTCGAAGAAGTCTTTTCTTTTCTATGTTGCTATTTGATGACATGTCATTTTGTCCTCACTCTTTCTTGTATGTGAAGCTAGCTGATGACAAAATGAATGTATAGCAGTCGAAGAAGTCTTTTTCGTGGTCGGCTCTCCCATGCCCGAGCTTGGCAAGTGTAGCCAGAGAATAACGCGGCAGCAAGGTCGCAACATATATATTGCTGCGCCCCTTCAACAACTTTTTCAGTTTCATGAGCTTTTAGTCTGGGCAGCATCTCGTTTATCTGTGAGATGTTCTTGTCGAGTTGGCTCAACCTGCGCTGCTATTGTTGTGTCCTCTCCATTGGCCCGGATTCGTTGACTAGGCATTTGGTATCGTCCGGTATAGATCTGCCGCGTAGCTTTTTGAGAAAAGGCGTAGCGGGACCAAGCTTTTTGGTTGGGGTTTTCCAACATGCTTGTGTGCTCTTCCTGTCCTGGTTTGGACCTCCATTACTGCAGAACACCAGGAAGTAAGTAACCTCTGACCTAATTCCGGGTTCCTTTTCCCGGAAAATGATGCCGATATATCACTTCTGGAGAAGCCTGCGGCCTCCTGTTCTAATCCGTCCCATTGTAGTTGTAAGGCGTCTGCTTTTTCTAGTATGATTAGGGTGCGAACACAGCAGTTCCTGATGACGAGTTTCATTCCATTCGTTAATTGGTAGAACTTATCGACGAACGAATAGTAGTTGCATATTCCTCTTAAGATTCAGCCTTTGTAGTCCTCTCGTATTTTGCTCAACGCGCCAACGAAACGAATCGTATAAGTCTCCTATCTCTTTTTCAACAGGTTTACCAAAATGAAATGGTCGATGTTGCCGTAGTATTTTGTTCTATGCCCTTTCAGAGCTCAGTGGTGCTTTTGCGGTCCGGTTCCGATGACACCGTGGGCTAAATAAATGCAAGGGTCGAAGACCTTGATAGGGGCACCGGTTTGTAAATAACTGCTATATACTATTCCAGAATGATCTTTTCTTTAGAGGGCCACTGTAGGCTGCGGCGGGCGTTCGCCTCCCCCGAAGCGCCTCATACCTTGTTGAAATTGGAAGCGTTCTGAGCGAAGTTGTTTATTTCTCTTCTGCTGACGTTTACTATTTCGCCGTCAAGGGCCGGCGTACTTCGCCCCGGGATGAACTAAACCATTTGTATGCCAACTCGGTCAGGTCTCCTTGAAATAGAAATCTGCAAGGGTTAAGGTTGTTGTTAAGGTTGCCTTTGTCGTTGTTAAGAATGGAATGCAGTTCTTTCGCTATCAGGTTAGTCATCCGCCTGACTAGTGAAGTCCTCACACGCCTGTGCGCCTGGCCCGCGTAGCAAGGGTATAGCAAAAAGATTTTTCCAAACCTCATTTGTCGAGGGCCTCCTCAGCAAAGTGAAGTGGTGGGTCACCTGCTGTCCCGTGCTTGACAGAAATGGCGTCATCCGGTTAGGTGTTGGGATTGGGAACCTCAAGTCCTTCATAGCGGGCGAGGCTTACTTGAGCCTTGAATTGCTTGCACCCTACTGCTATTTGGCCACGTACGAGATTTTCGAGAGAGTTGACGCGTTGACCCGGTAGGGGGTCCACCGGGTTCGCCTCCCGTTAGTGCAAATCACCTCGTTGTTTTTGGTTCCCTCCGTTGCCTTTTTAGGGTACCACCTTTCGGAAGCCCCCGAAGGAGGGGTTTTCTCACCCTACTCATCTTTGCTTCTGGGGTCTCCCCTACACGTCAACTGGAGAGAGAATACGTCCGTCTGTCGCCATTTCTGGGGTTATGGTGAAGTAAACGTCATCCATTCCGATTAGCACGTCGCACCCCCCTACAGTAAACAAAGAGATAAATCCTACAGCAAATAACATGGGTGTTTTGTATTGTATTGAACCTCCCCACATGGTAGCAATCCAACTAAAAATTTTTATTCCAGTAGGCACGGCAATGATCATGGTAGCCGCAGTGAAGTAAGCACGTGTATCAACATCTAAGCCTACGGTAAACATGTGGTGCGCCCACACAATAAATCCAAGAACTCCAATACTGATCAAGGCATAAACCATGCCTAGATAACCAAATACGGGTTTTCTTGAAAAAGTAGAAACGATATGACTAATGATACCGAATCCTGGCAAGATTAGAATATAGACCTCAGGATCGGGATAGATTTTGCCGTTCCCAGCAAAGCCCCCCACAGAACCCAGCGAGCTCCTCTCAAAGCACTGGGCTCTTCGCGGAATATGCCCATAACCTATGTAGTCCATCCTCAAGCATGTTCTGTAACAAGACACCACGAGTGCACAAGGGATTTGTGCAACAAATTACCATCACCAGGCACTTCCGAGTTCTTATAAAAAGGCCGCAGGTCATGAATCTCTAAATTAGAGCTAGTCAAATAACCTAAGCCTTGATTGCATACGGGACATATACCTTTTTGGCGGATGAATAGCCTGCTAAATTCGTTACCTTTCCCGTCCACCAAAATTTCCCGATAGCTTTGAATCCGAAGATTCCATTCATCAAAGGGGGTTGAATCTATGAAAGGATTACCTAGATCACGAGATGCTCGAAACATATGAGCAGGAACTTCTTTTACCATAGACGCAAGGAGTGTTATCCATATCACGTCAGCACAATGGCGTTTGGCATCTACACTGGGCTCGGTCCAAGTAGCATGAAAATCCCAAAGTCTGCCACGGGGAGAGGGCACCCCCTGGTAGAATCGGGAAACCAGTCTGGGTCGAGGAGTTTTAGAGAATTTACGATGTAAATATCGCCAGCTTCTATGCCAGATCCAGTGATCCAGCAGACTGAAGGTATGAAGAAAGTTGCCAATTCCAAAGTAGTTGCCCCAACCATGAAGAATTGGGTTTACCAATTTGATCATCTGGTAAGGAGAGAAATCTATATTTTCAGAAAAGACATTTTTTATTTTCCATTTCAGCGACATTATTCTATTAGGATTAGGATACACGTAGAGGCCCCCACGAGTGAAATTCTTCCCCACCTTCCATGAGGAAGTAATTTGGCTGGAGGAGCGAGCCCTATCGATATTATGGAATATGAAGCCGATAAAATGAAGTCTTTCTCCGATCTTCCACGGGAATATGCGGGTTTTTTCTGACGACAATTGAAGGCCACGTTCCGCCAGGAAACTTTTTGCTTTTTCAAAAAGTCGTTCCACTAATGTCTCATCATTGGTAATAATGACAAAGTCATCAGCATACCTGATAAGGCGGACTGATTCTGTTTTTCGGGTCTGGTTAAAGAGATAACTATGGCCTTTTCTTTGCATCCATTCTGTCCTTTCAGGATCAGCCATAGTAGTCCGGTGTCCGCCAGTTATTTTCTTTTCTAGCCCATCCAGGGCAAAGTTCGCGATTAAAGGACTTATGACACCGCGGAACGAGACTTCAAGTTCCCCTTGATATTCAATTGGACTCTTAAGCCATTCCTCGAGTACAATTTCTGTACTACTAGGCATGGGAAAATTATCTAAGGTCCATCGGTGAAATATTCGGCCGAGGAAGCCTTTTATATCAGCATCAATTACCCATTTGAAAACAAAATTTTTACTATTTTGTTCCATTCTCTTGTCGTTCACTTCGCGTACTCTTTGCCTTCTCGTGTCTAGTATGTAAGCAATTTCACCTACCGCCATGTGTGCACATTTTCCCCTCCGAGATCCGAAGCTATATTTGTCAGCAAAGGGTTCTGTTACAGGTTCAATAGCTAGTTCGAACAAGTGCTGGACGGTCCTGTCAAATATTGTGGGTATTCTTAGCAGCCTTTCACCATTCTTTGGTTCGAAAATGGAAACATGGCGAACGGGTGAGCTCTTGTAATTCTTTAGATTGATCCAGAAGATACGACGAACTAGACCGATTCGGGAAGAAGCTTCTAGTATTTCACCATCGACTCCCGGAGTTCGACTTCCGGAAGTATAATAGAAATCATCTACGGCAATTATTCGAGAGGTTAATTGAGTACAGATTTCAAGCATGCAGTCTTTCAAAAATGGGTTTCTGGGTCCCGGGGAAGCTGCTAAAAGAGAGAGGATCCTTTGTTGGTTCTTTACTAATTTATGAATAGCCGTAAATTTCTTTCCCAACATGGGCCACCGACCCTCGTTCATGATGACCGCGGCTTTCCTGGCGATAATCCGTGATTTTTTTCGGGTCTCCTTCCATTCAGCGAAGAGACTGTCTGGAGATCCTGAGCCATTAGAGAAGCCACGTCTCTCTTTCCACGTCAAACGTTTCAGCATTACCCACATGTTATTGTGTATAGCCTTACGTCTCATCTCACCCTGTGATAGCATCATTGACTTGGATATATCAACAATGTCCAGTTGAATGGAAATGCCAATTTCGGCTCTTGAAAAAGGTTCCACCACAGGGGCAACGCTACCAATAGAATATCTGTCTTTTCGAAAGATGTTGGGTCTCGAGTGGTCCGCCCGGGCAAGGGCCGAAGGCTTCTTGCACGCAACGTGTGGAATCTTACCCTCGAAAGAAAGGAGGGCACACTCCAACCCCAAAAGATCCCTACTATTACCGGGGTCTAACCTAAAAGAGTTTGAAACTGAAACAAGAGAAAAAGGGCCTTTTTTTCTTTTTCTGGCACCATCCTCTACCTTTCTCATGACATCGACTCCCAAACATCCCACCTCATTGCCAGTTATCTGCATTCCAGGCAGATAGTTGATTTGAGGCACAGAACAGCTGTGCTCGCTTAGGTAGCGCTGTAAGGGCAGCGTACCACCTTTTCTATTGGCGCAATCGCGCCCATGACCAAAAAACCAAAAGAGATGCTGGTATAATATCGGATCTCCTCCTCCTGCAGGATCAAAAAAGGTTGTATTAAAGTTCCTATCAGTTAATAACATGGTAATTGCCAATCTATTCACACACTTTTGGTCAGTGGAGCACAATAAAAATCGATTTTTTTCATGCCGTTGTGGTGCAGTTTGGACTATATCTTCATCTTTTCTTAATCATACCCGCTTTGATGCGCACAATACCCTTTTTTTTAGCCCGCATGGACCACGAGGCCAAAGGATTTGCAAACACTAGGATCATGCACCCATCACTTCAAATCAAGCCGGCCAAATAGGCATCAAGCTTTTGTTTGCCTGGATGGCAAAAGTAGGTTTGACCAGAGATGTTTGGCGTATAGTCTCTGAGGGCGAACCATCCCGGTTCGTTCCCTGCTGATCGTCGTTGCAGAGTTCCCAGCATATAGTCAAATTCGACCAAGACATCGCTGCCTTGTCAGGCGCAAATACACCTGCCAATACTGGAAGAGATAATAAAAGTGGGAATGCTGTCACTAATACGGACCATACGAATAGGGGTAATCTATGCATGGTCATTCCTGGCCCACGCATGTTGAAAATAGATAGGGGTCGGTCTATGCTGCCCTCCGAACCATACATGACAATTTTTTGTCATACAGCTCTCACTCGGAAAACTTCAATTGCTGAGATTCTTTTATCAGGTGCGTCTCGAAGGATGTGTTGCTTAATAGGGGCCTAGGACTGATAGTATGATATTATCTGCATTTCCTAGCTTCTTTGCATGATACGCTTCGCGGTGAGCTTTATATAATGGAATCTGCTTTCGTTTATATGCTCTGGGCAACCGGGTAACCTTAGTTTCTTATTCGAATCTCTACTTAAACGTCCAAAACAGTCCTTACATGATTTATTTCCATATTCCTATCACCGCAGATGGCACAAATCCAACCTAACCCAGACTCGTAAAATTTTTCGGTCTACTAAACCTGCATAACCTAATTTGGAGTAGCTGTTTACCTTGTAATCATGTAGAACCTTATAGTTATTTGGAATCGTCAGGCTACTCTAAGTATTCAGGCATTGAAGCTTAGCTCCAATTTTATTGAACCCAGTTCGGAACTTCGATTTGAAAGCCGGCTTTGGATGAGTGAACTAAGAACCATATCACTTTTTGCAGATTTCTTTCATCAACCACACCACAATAATTAGAATTGGGCGGTCCTATTAATTAGGTCAGGATGGATATCTGGATGTGATAGTCTTATCTTTTGATACCTTTGGCGCAGATTAATCTATGATTCAGCCTTTGCGTATACGTATCTGCGAGTTCGAAAAACCAGTTCCCATGCAATCTATAAGGGGTTGGGCCATCTGAACCTTTTTCCGCAAAGCCGAGAAAGCTGGTTTTACGAGTAATGTCCCCAGGCTTACCTTGGATACTTTCATAGCAGGAAACCAGAAATTTAGGATCCGATAGAATTATTCTCAGTCCATTATAGCGTCCCTGGTTATTTTTACAATTGTTTACTATCTTATTAGCATATGTACGGGCGTCACTTTGTTAACCATTCTTCTGATTTCTTTGAAGAGGCCTGCAAGAGTCACTTTCTTTGCCCGAAACAGATGAAAAAGAACTATGGATCGTTTTCTGACTAGTCACCTTCGTGTTCTGGCTGGGTGGGTTTCCTTCCCCTTGCTACTATGAGACCTCTGAGCCCGCGCATCATTTGTCGGATGATGTAAAGCGGTTACTTCCCGTGGTTGCCCCATTTTTGTGTTTTCTTCTTGACCTTCGTCAAGGCCTTCAGTAGTTTAAGGTCCTTGCGCACTTGCTTGATTGCTCAGGCCCGTTCCCATGTTAGAATCACCCGTGGCTGTCCAACAACTATGACCGTTCACTACATCAGTCAAAGCTTTCGCCCAGATTGGTATCGGTTCCCGGGTTACTCTACCACACATATACCGACGTATTCTGCCTGGGATATGTAGCCTTTTCAAGGCAGTGAGTGCGTATCAAGTTGGTTAACCTAACCCTTACTACCCTGCTTAGAGGATACCACCAAGGAGGGCAGTCCCCTTTGGCCTCCCCATCGACCAACTGCTCGCAAACATGATGGATTATTGACCCAAAATGCCGCATTGGCCTGCTGCATGTATTTCTTTGAAAGAGTCAGACATACATGTAGGAATATGGATATTAGTCCTCACTGAAAACGAGCCTCGCACAGCGCACTAGTGATAAAATTGATAGAACCTAAAATAGAGGAAACACCTGATAAATGGAGACTAGAAATGGCTAAATCCACAGATCCTCCAGAATGACTGGTTATACCACTTAACGGCGGATAAACCGTCCATCCGGTACCAGCGCCCACTTCTACCAGAGCAGAACTTAAGAGAAGTAACAGTGACGGTGGTAACAACCAAAAACTAATGTTATTTAATCGTGGAAATGCCATATCAGGTGCACCTATAAGAATCGGAACGAACCAATTACCAAATCCACCTATCATCGCAGGCATAACCATAAAGAAGATCATTAAAAAAGCGTGAGCTGTTATTAACACATTATAAAGTTGATGATTTCCACCAAGAATTTGATTGCCAGGCTGTGCTAATTCCATACGAATTAGTACCGAAAAGCATGTACCCATAACTCCAGCAATGGCACCAAAAATGCAATATAGAGTCCCTATATCTTTGTGGTTCGTGGAAAACAGCCATCTTTGTGCAAAATTGTTCATTTCAGAACTCCATCTTTCAATAATACCATGCTTTGTTGAACTAGTTTCGATTGATGTTTTCGCAATTTAGAAAAGCGAAATTCGTCACAAACTGTTTCGCGAAAACAGGTGACTATCTTCTCTTGTAAACTGCTGCGAGAATGCTCTTGAATAGCTAATAGTGTTTTCAACTTCTGCTCCACTTGTTGGCATAACACAGCTTGCACTGTCTGTTTGCACTTAGGTGCGCAGCGCGTAAGCAGATCATTTATACAAGATTCTCCAATCATTTGCGTACTTGAACGCAAACTTATACTACGTAATTCATGCTGTTTCTTCAATTCGGACAACAGAGCTTCTTGAGAACTCATCAATTGCTGTAGCTCTGAAAGAAGAGCTTCGCTTCGCGCATCAGAAGTAGCTTTTAAAATTTCACCAAAGGTTTTTTGACTAAATATAACAAAACCTACAAAACTTAAAGCTACAATAATTTCTTCATTATAAATTAAGATTTGTTTTGAACTTAAAACACTAAAAATTAAAATAGCGAATATAATAAATTCACGCATTCGTATTTTTCTTTTTTCTTGGTCCGTTCTTGATATTCATTAGGGTGTTCCTTTGTCCGCGTAAAACATAGATTTTGTTAAGAGCTGTGGTTCGACGTGACGCTAAAGAAGTTATATGATAAGTAGAGGGACTCATAATTGAAAGTGCGTTTTTTTTTATCACTTGTGAGACACTAATTTCTCCTAAGGAACATACATAAGATTTATTCAGTCGTTTTAATTGATTAGCATTTAAGCTTTTTACCATTTCGTTACACCACTTGGATGCTCCAGATACACCCGAGTACAGATAGGATATACTGGTATCAAAGCATTCTTTGAAAACAACATCTTGTTCAACACTGTAATCGCTCGGCTCTGTGCCTACATTCTGATGTGAAATCAGCTGTTTTCGTAATTTGAGAATGCGACTCATTTTGGGTAATCCATCATTATATAATAATACATAAAAGGCCATATAAAAGACACATAACCAAACAAATTGCGTCAAATAGGTAAATTGATCTAGTTGAGGCATTTTTTTTTTACTTTTTCTTTGCTGATCCAAATACTTTTATTGAATCACGAGAGAAGAAAACAAGTTTTCTTCTTTGAGCCCTTATTGAGCCCTTAATGGTAAAGCTCTTTAAGCAAAACCTACCGAACGGGCCGCAGATTTTCATGGGGAATTGAAGAAGGAAAAATTGGTGAAGAAACTAGAGTCATGATTAAAATATATAGATATATTTTGGTATTAGTATTCTACATAACGCGGAGCGAACACCACGATTGTTTCGGAGTCTGGACGAAAAAAAATATTTTTTAAGCTTATAGATAGATAGGTTAACTAAAAGCTACTACTATTTCCACTACTATCCATTCCATCATCGAGGTATCGAGTTTCCACATGGGCATATGGGGCAATGATAAATCGCTTGTAGTCACACTAATTGGTCATTTCCATGACATCCTTTCTTCAAACCCAGTTCTTTAGTTGCTCCGCGTTAACACACCAACAAAATTGAATTTCTTGCCCGGCCTTGATCTCTGAGTCTAGATACGTTATTTGTGGTGGATCGTTCCGTATTTTCATGCGTTTCCTCAGTGCGGGCTTGAGGCTTTGGGCCTAAGCGCTTTAAGCTTTGTTTGGTCTTTTGGGTCGTAAAGACCATAGGAATAAAGCTCGAATTTTTCTTTTTTTCTTTTTCGGTCTTTTCATATTTATGAAAAACTGTGTCTTTTTTCGTGTCTTGCAAGTGTTTCCGCTTTGTGCCCAAACGCTTTACTCGTTTTTGACGCGGTTTTGCCGGCGAAGAATAATCTAGTTTGCCATCACCAATTTCTTTTACTACGATATTGCCAATTTTTGAGTTCATGTTCAAAATAGAGAAGATTCTCCATTGACTATGAAATACTTTTCGATTTCTGCGAAGACTCTTTGGAAGAAAAGCTATATGACCTGCGATTGCTACCGCATAACCTCCTTTGACTGAATTCAAAATAAACCCTTTGATCAAATTCCGGTCACTTCGCCAGATTCTAGTTAGTTCAGTCCAAACTAGTTTGCTTTTACATTTTCTTTCTAGAGGTTTTGACAAAAGCATTTTTGGTTCACCAAACACTTCCACATCTTCAATTCCCAAAATAAACCTCGTTTGCTTAGTGATTGGCACTCTTTTCAGCTCATGTTGGAAACAAATTATTGGAGTTTTCAGCCCCGTATCCACCAATATCATGCTTTGTCGTAATTTTTTAACTGAACATTGTATAGCGCTTCCGCGTAATGGATTCAAACTAGAATTATATTGGGGAAATAGTTGAGTAAAGCTCATGTTGCTTTTTTCTTTTTCTTAGTACTTATTTTCTAACCTGATTCATCTGCTTATAGAGGCTTTCAGACCACGCTGTGCCCTCATAATCAATTTCATGAGGAATGCAATTACATAGTAATTGCTAGAGAATGGGGCGAAATTCGGGCTGCTATCGTTGTGTCCTCTCACAGAGCCGTACATGATAGTTTTGTGTCATACGGCTTTTCGCCCGAAGCCACGAAAAAAAAAGTATAGATTTTTTTATGTTGATATCCTCCATTTTCTATCATCAGTTAGCCTATCTCGCAAAAAAGAGTCCGATACCGTCGCCGCGTGAATATACACGCGGCTTTTAGCGAATGAGGCCCAAGGGGCTGCGAAGACTGTGGCCTTTCATTCATTTTTTTTATACCGAAAATAGAAAAAATGGCTAAGTAACATAAAGGTAATGTATTGGATTGCAAATCCTAGAAAGATGGTTCAAATCCGTCCTTAGCCTACTTGAAATTCTACTGTTTCTCTACAAGTACTGCACTTTCTTATTTAAGGAAGGTCAAACCCTTTGATCAACCTCTATACTTACCCGCCATCTGCAACACAGACAGTGCAGGCGACAACCAGCTAAGCGCCCGCTGCCTTTTGGCAAGGCCTTGTTTCAAACTTCGAAGTTGCTCTTCATCGAAGATAAGAAGCAAGAAAAGTAAAATATATATCTATATATATTTTTTTGTGAAGCAGTCTCCGGAACGAAGCATGCTTTTGTCTAAAGCCACTGCAAGATCGATTTTCAGACCACTTTATTCTCTCAAGATCTGAACTCCTTAAAAATTCTTTAATAGAAAGCTTCACTCTATTGTGTTTAGAAGTGGATTTGAACCACTGACACAAGGATTTTCAGTCCTTTGCTCTAACCACCTGAGCTATCTAAACGGAAATAAAAAAAAGGAACTATGTACAATTCTAGTTTGTTGGTTATTCAAAAATTATTAAGTACAAATGCATATCTGGGCCATCGAATACCTACTTCCGATTTTCAAGGATATTTATACGGATTTAGAAATGAAATGGCTATTATTAATTTAGAAAAAACACTTATTTGTTTACGAAGGGCTTGTAATTTGATTGAATCTATTATTCGTGCAAAAGGCCATTTTTTATTAGTGAATACCGATCCAGAATATAATAAAATAGTTCGACAAATGGCAAAAAGAACCAATCAGAGCTATATCAATCATAAATGGATTGGAGGATTTTTGACCAATCGCAAACATATGAAAAATGTACAAAAACACTTTCAGAATTTTTCTGCGCATTCCAAATTTAAAGACGCCTCTATATCGTCGCCCTTCGATTTTTTTCCGCATTTTAGAAAGATGCAAAAATGTTTTGAAGGAATCATGACACACGATATTCCAGATTGTTTAGTAGTAATAGATGCAAATAAAAATTCTATGGCTATACTTGAAGCCAATCAATTACAAATACCTATCGTATCTTTGGTGGATTCTAATATTTCGAACAGATTACAAAAATTAATAACTTATCCCATTCCAGTAAATGATGATTCTATACAGTTTGTATATCTATTTTGTAATTTGATTACGAAAACAGTCATTCTTTCACAAAGTGCTTGGCCGCTCTCGCGAAAACCCTTAAATCGGGGCCGCAGGCCCTAGCAAAAAAAAAAATATATAGATTTTTTTTTCGGATTGAAAATTGGGAAAAAGAACCTTGAAACTCTTTCTAAACCTTTTTTATCAACAGATTCTACTTAATTCATCTACACTAATAACGACTTTTTCTCTATTTCTGTCATATATCGTAGTCACGCCCTTAATGATAGGTTTTTCTAAAGACTTCTTATGTCATTTTCATTTGGGTCTAATTTGGATTCGTTTATTGTTTTCTTTTCTTCCCGAACGTTTTCTCCAGAATGATTTTGAAGATGGTACACCCGAATTGTATTGTTCAAGCGGCTATTGTTTGCAAAAAATATTACTTTCTAAATTGGTAGGTCATTGGGTTCTTCAAATAAGTGGTATTTTCGGTACTTTTCCAGCGGTACAACCTCTATACCAATTTGATCAACTCAAAATGAATTGGTTCACCCTTATTATAGGAAGTCTGATATTTACTCTTATGTGTGGTATTCATTCTTGTTTGGCTCTCGGAATAATATCTCATAGTTGGAACAGTTTGCAAAATCTTACCACTTTACCCACTCTATTACCCTTAATTATTTTCTGCGCCTCTACCGAAACAGAATGGTTTCATGTTCTTTTATTAATGGGGTATTTACTTTTGTTTTTATTTCTTTATCCCATTCTGGTTTCGATCACTTCACAAAAGTTGATAAGCCAATAGAATTGATTGCCTTTGCGGGTATACCGGCTCACTCATCGTAAATATTGTGGAGCAAACAAAAAAAGAATATATATATATTCTTTTCCTTCTGTATTTATTTCCTATACTAAACTCCTGTACACTGTTTAATTCTGGCAGAAAGAGAAAGCAGGGATTTGGTGAAGTTTGAGTGAGAAAACTATTTCCAGGTGGCCCAGATGGGAATGATCCAGCTTAGCAGAGCACAAAGCTTCTTTTTTTCCGCATTATAGATGTCTTGGGAAGGCCTGTTAATAAAGCGCTTCGAAGCGCAGGGCTCAGCGAAGAAAATTTGTTTCCTTGCTGGGCTGGCTCTTCCTCGGCAGGTTTCCACGAAGCAAGGAGCGAATCAAACAGAAAAAAAAGCTGTCGAATTTTAATAATTAGCACGAAATGATCCATATTTTTTTTCTAGCCGGGCCATTGATGGACTATTATTTCATGATAAAACGTTAGAAAATCCCTATGTATTTCGAAATACTACGACCTTCTTTGATCATGTCATGCTCTTTTCGCTATGCACGAATTCTCATCGGATTTTGTTGGTTCTTAGCAGCAATGGCTATTTATTTAAGTATCTGGGTAGCACCATCCGATTTTCAACAAGGTGAAAATTATCGCATTATCTATGTGCATGTTCCAGCTGCTTGGATGAGTTCACTCATTTATATCGCAATGGCTATCAGCAGTGTGTTATTCTTATTAACAAAACATCCGCTTTTTCGGTTATTTTCCAAAAGCGGCGCCAAAATAGGTGCTTTGTTTACATTGTTTACCCTATTAACCGGGGGTTTTTGGGGTAAACCTATGTGGGGTACCTTTTGGGTGTGGGACGCTCGTCTAACCCCTGTATTAATCTCGTTCTTTATTTATTTAGGTGTACTGCGTTTTCAACAGTTTTCCGCGGACGTCGCTTCCATTTCTATCCGTATAGGGTCAATCAATATACCAATAATTAAATTTTCTGTAAACTGGTGGAATACATTGCATCAACCTTCCAGCATTAGCCAATTTGGTACTTCAATACATATTTCTATGCTCATTCCAATCCTGTTAATCCTTATTAGCTTCCTCTGTTTAAGTGGGATTTTTTTTATTTTGGAAACACGTCAAATTATTTTATCTTTTTCTAGTTTTTCCGTAGAGAGTCAAATAAATCCGCAAAACAACAATAGAAAACAGGTTTTTTTTTATACGAACGATGGATCAAGCAAAAGCACCTAAGGAAAGGTGGACTTTTATTATTGGGTTTAAGCAAGTTGTTTAAGGCTTTGGGAGAAGCAAAGCGACGCTCTGCGTTAAAAAACGCAAAAAAATCTATTTTTTTTGCCAATTATAAGCAAAATTTACTGAAATGTATAATGAATTGGGCCATTATTTTTTAGTACTGAGTATTTTTGTTGCATTAACTTACAACAAAAGACCTGCGGCTATTTCACTTTATTTTCTTTTCTTTACTATTTCTTTTTTCGGTATTTCGTTTTGCTATATTTCCTCTGATTTCTTCAATTACAATGTATTTACCAACTCAAATGCTAATGCGCCTTTATTTTATAAAATATCAGGAACATGGTCTAATCATGAGGGCAGTTTGTTATTATGGTGTTGGATCTTAAGTTTCTATGGATTTTTTTTGGGTCATCGGGTTCGACCCTGCAATGTTTCAAAACGAGGGCGCAGCAAAAATCTATTTTTTTTCCGCAGACCGCTCGTGGCTTTTCGCTCTGCTTCCTTCATAAAAAAAGAGAATAAACAATTCAGACATCATTTGTTGCAGAACCTGTTTGGCACCATAAATCATAAAAGCTCCCTCGAGGGCCGATCCAAAGCGGCGCCCTCAGGTATCATCGTCCAAGAGCCCTCGGATAGAAGGTTAAAAGATGGTGCAAATGCAGAAGAAAATAAAAGGCCCATAAGGCTTAAAAAATGGAAAGAGTTGAAAAAAAAAAAATCTAGATTTTTTTTTTTGCTTTACGCTTTATGTAACAATTTAGATTCTTTATTTTTGGCACAAAATGCAAATAATAAAGTTTCCTTTATTGATGAACGGCGAATTTATATGGGCATTGCTTTCTTCTTTTCGATTTTCTTATTAGCAAGTTCCAATCCTTTTGTTCGAATCTCATTTGTTTGTACCAAATCACTTGCAGAATTAAATCCTGTTTTACAAGATCCTATATTAGCTATACATCCTCCCTGCATTTATGCAGGATATGTCGCCAGTGCTATCGGTTTTTGCTCATGTCCAGCCAAAATAATGAATGGTATCTCTGCACTCTATTTGCCGATGCGAAGAGAAAGCAAGGCCGAAATTTTTGATGCTTTCTTTCGCATGACAAATGAGCTGATTACCCAGGAGAATGCAAAGAAAATTCTAAAAAATCTATTTGAAAATACCTGTTCTCTTCATCCCAGTTTTGCTTTCATCTTGCTACGCAATAGAAGCCTACTCGGGCTTCGGCACTTGGTGTCGCTCTCTCCGCTCCGGTCGAAAGAGCGGCTGAATCTTACAGAGAGCCAGTGGACGGAGCGTGTTGTTCGTAAAGCGAATACTGCGTTTTTGTATTTCGGTTGGACCCGTGGCGCGAATAAAGTGGTCTCTGGCCCACAATACCATGGGTGGAAACAAATTCAAATTTGGATCTTGACATGCTGGTGTTTTTTGACCGTAGGCATATTGCTAGGAAGTTGGTGGGCTTATCATGAATTAGGGTGGGGGGGTTGGTGGTTTTGGGATCCTGTAGAAAATGCTTCTTTTATGCCTTGGCTATTAGCTACAGCTTGTATTCATTCAGTAATTTTCCCTAAATTGAATTATTGGACTTTGTTTCTTAATATGGTCACTTTTCTATGTCGTGTTTTAGGAACTTTTTTCGTACGTTCTGGATTGCTAACTTCCGTTCATAGTTTTGCCACAGATTCTACACGAGGAATCTTTTTATGGTTTTTTTTCCTCAACATTACTATCATATCTTTGATGTTTTTTTCTCAAATGAAGCGGCAATCAAGTACTAGGCTAGTTGGTGCATTATTCGATTTATCATCGAATCAAAGCCTGAGGGCCCCAAAACCCGTAAACCAGATCTTATGGTATTCGCGGCGAAGCACTCTATTCGTGCACTGGCGTCAATCTACTCGTTTATTAAAGCTGATGGAGGACGAAGAAGGCCATGACAAACTAATTGTATACAAAACAAGGAAGATACATAAAGAAAAAAAGCTCTTTTTCTCGGGCCAGAGAGAGAAGAAGCTAGCACCATTTCGAATCCACACGGTGAAACCTTTGGCTTTTTTGTCATTTGTTATGCGAAGGCTCCGCGCCTTCCAGGAACTATGGCTACGGAGGTAGCGTACCGGGGGCGCAAAGCCTTCGCCAAAGGCCGAGGAAGAGAAGCCTTCGGCCCTGCCAATGAATCATTTTTTTGTTTCCATTTTGAGTTTTTCTATCTCGTATTCTCTTTTTCTTCGAAGCAAAATCCTAAAAACAAATAGAGCAGATGGTCCAACTACAGAACTTTTTTTTTCTTCTTATGTTTCTGGTTGTGCTTTGTGGTACGGCAGCACCCATACTATTTCAATGGTTGGTAAGTAGAGATGTTCCCACAGGTGCTCCTTTTTCTCATGGTACTATAATACCTATTTTTACCTCTTTATTATTGCTTCTAGTTCATGTACATTCCAGGGGATTCATACGCTCTATGGAGAAAACAGAAAGGATAGTTTTGGTAAGAGCAAAACCCATTTTATTACTTAACATAATTGAAAAAAGCTCCCCAAAAACTAGAGCTAAAAATGCATTTTTTTTCTTTTTTCTTTTTCTTTTTAATTTTTCCATTTTCAAATTTATGGGAGACTTGTCATATTCAGAATCTTTCTGTGGTGTGCTTTGTTTCTCATTATCTCGTACATTTTTTTTATCATTTAAATATAGGCGCGATACGTGGGCAAACGAGGAGCGTGGGCTTGGAATGGAGGAAAAGGGAAAACCGCGTAGGCGGGCACAGAGAAGAAAGCGCCAAGCGCTTTGTTGGCCTAGCGGAAGAAAGAAACAAAGAAATAAAAAGAAAGAAAATTTTTCCTTTTTATTTCTTTCAAATAAATCAAAAATATTTTTGATTTATTTGCTGCAATTTTCAAAAACCTTCGGCTTCAACGAAAAAGCCAAAATTTTGGCTTTTTATTCTCTGCTTGCTTCTTCGCAAGCTTATTCTCTCGTCCTTGAAAATATTTGGAATAGATTTTTTATTGTTCGCGCCTCACCAAAAAGACTGATGGATGTTGGTCATGACTTTCGAAAAGTTCCCATGACTATGAAAATTTCACATGGAGGGGTTTGCATCTTTATCATGGGTGTTATCCTGTCGTGCGACCCGGCAGCTTATGCGCGACCATCTCGTGTTTAAGCTCACGCCATATGGGCGTGAACTCTGGTTGAATTCGGGTTCTAAATCCCGCCGCTGAGATGCTCAGTCGACTCTTGAACCTTAATAGGAAGACGGCTTCTTCCCAAATTAGTGCAAAAGGTTCAAGGACTTAGGATGAACTTATTAATGTGAATGGGTATAAGCTTCGCTGCTCAAAAACACCCAGTATTGACCACACTGAGAGACTTGCCAATAGCAAAAAAGGCCGCGGGTGACGCTAGTTGGCGAAATGGCGTTAAGCATTCCTGGCAATACGGAAAGAGAGGTCGTGATGATATCATCTACGTTCGTACTGTCCCTTGTGGAGTAAATCTCACATCCAAAAATCTAACCAGGGAACGGAATAATTCCCATTAAGTTCCAGTAAAACTGGCAGGCCAGCCGGGCCGTAAGCTAGTGGGAACAGGATTCTTCCGGCAAGACAAGACCTTTGGGGCAAACGCTCACTTTGCTCGCGTCAGTGAAAGAGATCCCGAAGAAAAGGCCGACGCGGGGACTCAGGGCGCAGCATAACGAATGGTGAAGAGTTCATATAAGCGGAATAAACGGGAAAAAAAATTTTTAGGCGAATGCCATGTAAATTTCCGCTTCATTATTTATTATTCGGTCTTCAGGCTCCCCTTGAGAAGAGCCGTATGAGGCCGTAGGCTCACGTACGGTTCGGAAGCCAAGCCCCTGCAGTGATGCTGTGGCTTAGGTTAACCAACACAAAAAAGAGACAGTTTACTCAATTATTGCCTTTAGGTTCTGAACTACATATAGGAAGAGAGCTTTGTTGTTTGCGAGGTATTGATCAATTACATGGACCCACCTTTCATTCCATTTGTGGTAATTTGATTATTTATAAACCGTCCTTAAAAAATCCATTCATTTTTGATTATGATGAATCATTTCGTGCCATAATCGACTTGTTGCCAATTGCTGCGCTTTCGTACCAGAAGGAAAAAGTTGAAAAAAAATATATATATTTTTTTTCAACTTTTTTCCATGGTGACAGATCATGGAGAAATCGCGAACATCATAGTTTCCCACTTTGGTTGACTGTGTTCCCAGAAAAAAGATTTTCTTTTTCTGATCAAGAAACAAGCACTACCAAAGTGGCTATACATAGTAATCTTTTTACGGATCTATATGCTTTAATTGGAACTGGAAGTTTCGAAACAGGCTGGTATATTACCATAATGAAACTACCTTTCATTTTCTGTATTTGGATAGGCTTCATTTTGGCTTCATTGGGAGGCTTGCGTAGTTTTCTACGTCAGCTGGCTTTATATAGATTGGATCGGAATTGAAAAAAAAAAATATATATATATTTTGTAGAAAATGCAAAATTACATAAATCTGGAGTAAAAGGATTCGAACCTTTGCCTGTCGGTATCAAAAACCGAAGCCTTTCCACTTGGCTATACTCCAAAAAATCTACCTACGGCCTGTTTTTCAAAGCTTGTAAAGTGCTATGCACCCACCTAAAACAAAAACAAAATAACTTCCCACTCTGCCAATGGCTCATAACAGACCAACGTAGGGGCGGTTAATTTGCTCATGTTCTCCTACAATATACAATATTTTTTGATAATCGAATTATTCATCTATATCGTGAAGGAAGGACCTATAACTTTAAGCCTGGGCTATTCTCCTATGCATACATAGTAAATAAATAGAGCACATAATAGTTTCTAATCTGATTTATGAATTGAGCACACTTCTTATGAATAAACATAGATTCTTTTTTCGCCAATCAAGCAGCATGGCTTCTCTTCCAATTTTCAAAAACAGTTTGATCACGACTCGTGTTCGATCCGCGGAGCGAGGGTACAAATACTATGCGAGGTTCAAGACCCATTGATTTACAAATTTATGATATAATACTAAATTTCCTAATAGTAGTTATACCTTTTTTTTGTCAAATGTCGTTTGTTCCAAAGATGTCTATGAATTTAGGTGAGGGCCGCAGCCATAAATCTTTAATAAAAAAATTCAAAACATCAGAGGGATTTCTATTTCTAGATCAAGCAATCTGGTTACACTTAATCTTGATATGGGTCTTGAACCTAACCACTCGAATTACTAAGCCTGTTTTTTTTTAAGGCGTTGGATACACGAAAATAACCGCGGTGATTAGAGGATTGTGCGATCACTGCGGTCCCTTCCGCACAAATAGGTTGGGATTAGAAAATGCATGTCATATTAATATCAAATATATCACAATGATATATTTAAGAAATAATAATGCTAAACAAATAGTTGTTTCTGGAGCCTCGTAACTTCCGCTGGTAATAATCATAATCTAAGGAAAGATAAGTTTCGGAAAATTCTCGTCATAGCCTTATGTTCTGCGATAAGGGATAAGGGCAGAGTTTAGGGTTAGCTTCAAGCTTCTATTACCTAGGAAAAATCGTGGACTCATTATGTTATTTTATCGTCGTCACTTTATAATATTGTCCTACTTGGCGCTTACTGTGGATTGGGCATTCATTCCCATTTGGTTGACCTGCGCGTAAATTTGTGGTCACTTCGTGATTCGACTGCCATTAGTTGAATATGCCGGGTGCGGCTCGACAATCTACCATAGCTGGTGGCATACTATCTCAAGAAGCAGTATTAACTGGGAAACAGTAATTCTATAGTAGGCTAGCCGAACAACTAAAGGCCTAGTGATCGCAGAACTTGAAGTTCCGACTTGTACGGATAGAGGGACTCGAACCCCCACAAACATTATGGTCACCAGAACCTAAACCTGGCATGTCTACCAATTCCATCATATCCGCCAAAATTTGATCAAATCTGTGGAAATTTTTTTTTTATTTTCTTCAGTTATTAGACTCTCTTAATGGCCTCAATACCATTTCAGATGGTAGCTCAAGGGCCCATGGATTGCCATATTTTTTATCGCCGATCGATAATCACAGTCACATGAATGGGTCAAAGGCCCTCTCGTCAAACTAGAATTGAACTTACACCATCATATTTGGCCCAACCCTGTAGGTTAGGTCGTGTTTTATGGTTTCTGAGTCGTGCCTATAGATAAAGTTATTTCTCATGGTTCGTCATTGTAAAAATAAACTAAACTAAATTTGCTTATTAATGATCCATAAGTCATATTGTTTTTTGCGTTTGCGGGTATACTATCTAAGCATCATATCTTTTTGACTGCGTCGAAAGAAAGAGGGCGAAGCGGTTCTTTGCTTTCGCGCAGTGAACCACTAGTGCCGGTAGTCTATCTTGTAGGTCATTTGATTGGTATACTGACGATTTTATTATGTTATTTTCTATTGTTGCCTCTGCTCCATCGTGGTTGAGCGCGTGATGTACAAAAACATGCAAATTTTTGATTCATCCAATACTATTACTATACAATGACATCTACATATTTCGGTCCAGTGCACCGTGGCGCGTTTTGCGACATGGCTCAGTGTCGCGCCTCGAGCTAAGCCACGGCACAATACGTGCTGTCCCGCCGAGTAAAAATCTCCTCAAGCTTTTCAGGGTACTGCCCTATTTTCGGCTGCCAAGCACAGAGCCACCAGCTGAAGATCATTCCTTTTCCTTGAATGAATCATCATAAATAATGATTATATATTTTTTTTCATAAAGAGAATATCTTGTTTTTTGCTTGATTCTGCAAAAGAATTACACAACGTTAAGATCTGTAAAGGTTACATGCTATTTTGTTTTAAGAAAGGTTAACTAATTACCCTACTTACGGATGGAGAGGGATTCGAACCCCCGGTATTCTCAATACTTCGGTTTTCAAGACCGACTCTTTCAACCGCTCAGACATCCATCCTTATCTTAGTAAGATCATCGGCTCAAAGGAACCAATAATCAACCTACTATTAATTTGCTATGTAAATGGAGATTTGAGAAAAAAAAGCGGGAAGAAATAAAAAAGAATTTTAGGCGGATATAGATTAAAGGTAAATTATCTGCCTTCCAAGCAGGAGATATGGGTTCGATTCCCGTTATCCGCAATGGCTAAAAAAACAAATGAAACTTCATATGCCTGCATCGAGATTCAAAACTTGTCGTCAAATTTCGGAAAATGTTTGGCAGACCAAAAAACTTACTCAAAAACAAAAAGCCATTATTTTGAAGCTTCAAAAAAAAACAAATAAAAAACAATCTGACTTTTCCAAAGAATTACAGACTATACAAAAGTTGTCCCTTTTTTATGGAAAATTACCCATTAAAAAGATGCGAAGATCTAAAACGCAGACTTATCTAGATAAAAAAAATAGTTTGTTATTCGATATAGAACGAAGATTAGACGTGATTCTGGTTCGTCTCAATTTCTGTTTGACTATTTTTCAAGCAAGGCAGCTAATAAGTCATAAAAAAATTTGTGTCAATTATAAAATGGTCAATATTCCTGGTTTTCAATTATCTAAGGGTGATCTTATATCTATTCAAGATAATTTTTTATATTTCATTAGATCAAAAATAAGACAAAATTTTCAGAGTAACCGAATATGGAGAATAAAACCTACTCATTTGGAGGTTAATTATAAAACACTAAAAGCCGTGGTATTATATGAACCTCAACAAATACAATTTCCTTATAGCATAGATCTAGACCTTCTTGATTAAAGCAAGAACGTATGTAAATTATTTATTGGCAGAACGATAACAGAGTTAATCTCTCGTAGATAGTGAAAAAAAGATATTCCGGGAATCTTTTGATTTTCTCGAACCATTTTTGGCTTTTTGCTATGGATATGAAGACAATACTACAATTGCGCAGAAAAATCAAGTAAAGCTCGTATGCCCAGGCAGACGGAGCCTTCTTTTATGCTCTACGAGCTTCTTTCTTGGCCTTGTATTATCTTCTTGCGTCTTCAGGGCTAGAGATGGAAAAAGAAGTGGGGAATTAGTCCGCTTTGTAGTGTGGAGTGAAAAATACTTTTGTTTGCTGTGCCCTGGCTAGTTTTGTAACAGCTATAAGCAAGCTTAGTCTTATATCATATCAAATTGGCGAAGACTATGACCTAGTGGGCGTCGCAGCTCCATTTCGGCGAAGCGCCTATTCGTTGCTTGATGGCGTCGTCACGGTTGCTTCGCTCTGCTCGGCCGGATCCGAATCGACCATAAAGCATCTAGGGTGGGGGAGGGCAGCGCGAACAAAAGCTATTGGGCTTCTGCGCGTCCTTTTCCCGCATCGGCAAGAAGAAAAGAAAGGTAGCCGGGAAGGAATAGATAGATGGTTAAAGCTTAATGCATAACAGCAAGCAAAATTGGGCCAAAGATCAAAAAAAATCTATCTATATTTTTGTTTTTTGTTGCGCCCCGCGGCCTGCCCCCTGGCCATGGCCCAATTTCGGTTAAAGGACTAGTTGCTTCTTATAAACTTGTATAATCAATGCGTAAAAAATGGTCAACTCTATTATACAATAAATAAGTAAACAAGCGACAATTTGACACCAGATATCTGGAGGTGTTGAAAAAGCTGCTGTAAAAATCGAAAGAACCATAAAAAAACGACGATTTTTTATGCAGCTTTTCACAAAAATCCCTTTTGATTCTAGCAAAAAGATCACAAGTACCTGTACTTGGGAGCATATTGATGAAATAAACAAAATACGAACAGTTAATAAAATATAGTCAAAAATCTTAGGTTGTAACTTTATTATAAGCAGATTAGTTGATGTTTTATTCAATTCATATAAAAAGTGCCAAACATTGGGAACTATCGCGACGAAAGTGACGAAAAAGAACGAGAAGAAGCAAAAACCACTTAAGTAAAAGAATTTGTTGTATTTTTTTCTTTGTTCTTCATAACAACTGGGAATCAAAAAACACCAGATTTGATAACTTGAAAAAAAAAATAAAAAATAAAAGCATGATATTAGAGAAATAGTAACATACGTGCTTAAGGCCTCCGTTAATCGTGTACAAATAAAACCTGAATAGGAGAGAATAAGAAAGGATTTCGCTGACAAAAAAAACAAATCTTCTGAAAACCAATAACACGTGAACCATGTTAAACTAAAGCAAATAAATATCCAAAAAAAACGAATTCTAACTTCTTTCAGAATAGTTTTAAATAAAAAATTCGTGATATTTCATTGTGTGTTGAACCTAATAAGAGCGAAAAAAACGTTGGGTTGGCTTTTACTGCGCCCGGCAAAGTGTGCAATCAATCGTAAGGCCCTACCAAGATTTTATTTTCATTTCATTAGTAGTGAAGGGTTCGCCTCTAGAATTTTACTACATTTAAGGGTACTCATTCATCATAATGCAATTACTATGTACTAAAACCGTATTACAGCCGAGCATTTCTATTTCATTGAGGAAAAGGCATGGCATAGAGCGCATATAGCCACGGGAATCTATGGCTAAATCATATTTTTTTTTGCTTTATGTATGACTTTTATTTCTGGTGCTATTCTTCCGCTGCGCGCCCTTTATTCGTCACACGAAGACAGCTTTTTTCTTTGTAGTTCACGAATGAATGAAGGTTAGTATTGTACTGCATTCTTAGCTCAGTTGGATAGAGCAACAACCTTCTAAGTTGAAGGTCACAGGTTCAAATCCTGTAGGATGCTTAAAGAAAATGCATAATGAATGAATCGATAATATATACCAACGGTACATGCATTTATCGATTGGTTCAAACCCATTAAAGGTTACATACCATACATACTACATACACGCGCGGATTGACCGATTTATAAATAAATAATTTTTTCTTTATTTTGGGGGAGAGTGGCCGAGTGGTTAAAAGCGACAGACTGTAAATCTGTTGAAGGTTTTCTACGTAGGTTCGAATCCTGCCTCTCCCATATACTCCGTATTTGAAGAATAGAGACGAAGCACTTGTTTTTGTGCTTATCCCTTCATGCAATTAAATAGGGTGGAACTTTCTCAGAAACATATTGAATGCTTTGGTATTCGAGCCCTCTCCGAACCGTACGAGATAGTCGCCCATCATACGGCTCTCTAATTCAACCTCTATTCGGATTTGCCTTTGTCGTTAGATTCTGGCTTGTTTTCCCAGTAACCGATCTCCAAGTGGCTTAAGTACCATAAAGCAACTTGCTTTTTCATTATGACGATCATGAGGAATTCTAGCAAGAGATAATAATATAAAAAAAATGCATTTTCATTATCTCCTCTGAGCTTGTTCTTAATACCCTGAACATGGTGCATTCTATTCAGATTTAGAATAGAATGAAGGAAGCACGAAGAGCAGTTACGCTGCGTTTTAGTCATCAAGCAAGTGATGCCATAGGATTCTTGATAGCAGAATTTATTCTGCAGTTTAGAACGTATGAAACGAATTTTAGATAGTCAAGGTAGGGCAGGGCTTTTGACAAGGACGCCACCAAGCCGGCATCGAAGACAGTATGGTTTTTAGTATATCCCCTTTTCGGTTTCATATTTTGCGTGGAGTACCTCTTTCACTCATAGATTGTTTCCATGCTCCCATCTGGGTGTCTGTGATACCGCAAAAAAAAAATATATATATATATATTTTTTTTTTTCTTATGAAAGTAGGTCTTCAAAAAGGCGTTTTCCATTTTGGCTTTTCATTCTGCTTCGTCCGCATAGCAAATGGCAGCATGTAGATTCGTTTTGTGCTGAACTTCTTCCGATTACCGTGCTTCGTTCTATAGGGCTCCAGTTTCGGTTCCATTAATGGTCTCCTTTCGTCCGATATTGGTGTCATCGATTCGGGTCCTGCCGCCCCAATTGGACATAAAGCATTATTCACGAGTCCAGGTTGCCCACGATGTTTTGCAGATCTGAATAGGTTTCCCCAGCTTTGCGAAAGCGGAAAATCCAAGAGTCCATTGAAAGAGCGGCAGCGCCCTAAATTGCTTTTCTCTTTATTTTTGGACAAATCCTGTTTGAAACCCGTAGGGGCTTAGCTAGGAGACGTGGTTGAATATGGTCTGCTAAGGTACAGCAGACGGTTAGGCCCCTTCCCTTTTGTCGGCAGTTTTAGCGAAAAAAATCTTTTTACTACGTACGGCTCAGGCGGGTACTATGGGCCCTCTGCCATCCACTTCGGTCAGCTGGACGAAAGTGGATTTCACCGGTGTTGCCTACAGTTTTTGGCTAATTTTAATTCAAGGCCATTTTGCGTTGAGATGTCGTTTAGTCTTTTGTCCCCATTACTTTGGGTAATCTGCTCCCTCGTGCAGGCTCTGTAATATCTGCCCGCAGGGTTTCTTTTTCTATTCTGGCCTTACCATAATCTATTGATGGCAGACTGAGAGCTTGACAGCGCGCACTCGTGTGCATTACCACAGGGAGTTCCTCGTGATTAACTGCAGGTCCAGTTTGACCGAAAGAGACTTTGATTTGCCAGAGCAGGGGCTCATCTCATACAAGAGCAGGCTAGCGTAGTGTTCTTGGGTTGTTCGAGCTAGAATCATTCGTTTGCTTCGTGAACCTTTAGGCTTTGTTCAAAAAAAAAGAGAAAATTGTTTTGCTATGCACCCTTCGCTGCTTTTTCTCATCATAATCAACCTTTTATTCGCTAAGTAAAGAAGTAGACCGCAGGTCAAACGTATTTTCTTTTCTGAACGCTGCCTGTGGTCCTTTGGGTGCTTTTGCGCTTTATAGGATAGCAAAAAAGCAAGTTGAAAGCCTAAAAGACATACTCTACCATCATGAGGTCTTCCTTGTTTCTTTTTCCAACTACGTCTTTAGAGCATGCTGTGGTTCCCACCCGTTCACACGGTGGTTGGGTAAGCTCTATGCCTGGCACGCGGAATAGGGTCTCGCGTGGTTTGCTATACGGCCGCTAGCGCAAAACTGCGAATAATTTCCATATGGCTAAACAATGACTGTAGGCGACGCGAACGGTCGCCCTAGATTCCACTGCGATAGTCCCACGAATTCGAAAAGTTATAACCAGAATGGCCAGCCCAATAGCGGATTCCGCAGCTGCCACCGTCAAAACAAATAAAGCAAATAATTGACCCATCATATCATCTAAATAAACCGAAAATACCAGAAAGTTTAAATCGACCGCAAGTAACATTAACTCAATTGACATTAACATAATAAGGATATTTTTTCTATTCAAGAAAATCCCCCAAATACCTGAAAGAAAAAGAATCATAGAAAATGTTAAATATTTTACTAGATCCATAATAAGAGTCTCTTTTTCGAAAGCCAACTCGGTTTCAAGCCAAGCACATGCCGATTCCTTAGCCAATAAGTACTGCTTTGCCCTTTTTTTTATGGCAAGGGCGGTATAAACCGGAACAGGCACATAGAGGACAATGAAAAAGACCATCATTAGTAACCATTTAATTACTTACTGACTTTATCCGTGACACGGCCTCTACTAGCACCAGAAAAAAATATATATATATTTTTTTTTTGCTGCGCTCTCCGCGCTTATTTTCGCCCTATAGCACTATCTGAATCTTTAAATGATTCTAAAGTTTTTTTTAAAAAACAAAAAACAAAAAAACATATTTGATAATTATTAAACAAAATACTCTGAAAAGAATCAAGATCCAATTTCGTGTTATTTCATGGTGAACATAATCTGTCAGAATTTCTTCAATTCCCACATGAATATGCCAGAATAACAAAATGTTTAACAGAATCAAAGTAGAAACATTTGATATAAAAATGGTTGGGATTAGAGAAGCGGCAGTCATTCTTTGAAGAAGCCAATGCCCCAAGGTTTCTCTATGAGCTTTCATTGCTTTTTACCTTTTTTTCGAGAGTAAAAGGAAACTGGCCTTTTTGGTCCGGCCCCTTCTTGTAGAAGCGTATGTGACAATTGTCCGTCATACGGCTCTGCCTATCTAAAAAGTATCCTGTCGGCCGAAATAATACTGGAACAGGTTGTAGGCTTGTCTTGGTTAAGCCTCCGCAAGATAAAGTAGACCCAATTCCGAGGCATCGCTGAGCTATCAGGGAAAAAAGTCTATATATATAGACTTTTTTTCGGGGTTATCGTATTTCGTGCCTATGAAAAATAGAATCGGATAATATTCGATACAGCTAAAAAAGTTGCACAGAATAACATAATAATTCCGGAAGTATATACTTTGGATAATTCTGAAAAAAAACCTAAATCCCACAATAAATGACGAATTCCATTACTCATATGATAGCACAAAGCCAATAAACTGAAATTGACTACGCTTGAGATCAACCAATAGAAATAGAAAGTGAAGAAAAAAGCGTACCGGTAGAGATAATAAGAAGTAAGGTTAAGATCGCCTATTTTCAAGAAGAGGATACTAGAAAAAACCATAATGGATAGGGTCAAACTTCGGTAGGAAGTTATGATTAACCCCTGCCTCCTAAGTGCTCTCCGAACCGTACGTGATAGTCTCCCATCATACGGCTCACTAACTCTCCTGATTGGAATTTAACTCATGGGAGACGGACTCCATTAACCGCGGCTCGTTGGGTGCCTTCCCGGCCACTGATTGGATTATCAATGGCACTGGATGTATCATCATATATAATGTATTAACATCTTGATGTTAATAGGGCGCAACAAAAAATAGATATATTTGCCGTTTTCTTTTTTGAGTGTCGGAGAGTAAAACCTGCCAGACTGGGCAGGTGCATAGACCCCTTCGCCTTTCATCCAATCCGCAAGTTTCCTGTTTACACGGTTCTTTTAGGATCAGGCAGGTACTATGGGTCCTCTGACTTCCAACTCAAACCATAGTGTATGGTTGGATCTCGCCGATATCACCTGTGAGCTATAGCGCTTGAGATGTCGTTTAGTTCTCTGTCCCCGTTACTTCGGGTAATCTGCTTCCATGCGTAAAAATATATCTATCTTCTTCTCGTCCTTACCGTTCTTAGCCAACCAGCAGGCTGAAAGCATAACAGTGTTCGTTCGTGCGATTCCTCGCGTGCATTTTTTTCGCACTAGTTCGCTGTAGGGTAGGCCGACCCGAAAAGAACTGCGATTCTGTTTTATCATCT